ATACATCGAAACTCATTGCCCATGGATAAAGAAAAACCGTTTCAACATCAAAAACAACAAAAACTAGAGCAAACATATAATAACGGATTCGAAATTGTAACCAAGCATCGCCCATTGGTTCTATACCGGATTCATAACTAGAAAGTTTCTCTGGCCCTTTTCTAATTGGGGATAAAAGGCCGGAAATTAGAAATGCCAAAACAGGAATAACACTTGATATTATTAGAAATGCCCAGAAAATATCATATTCGTAAAGCAGAAACATGGGTGCACTCCTATGAATGTAGAAAATATACTAGATTATTCGAGTCGAATTGAAATTAATTGTCAACTCATTCATAACTGGTTAGTCAAAATAACAATTTATTTTGATTGAACTGCTTAGTTTTGTTTGCTGTGGTACATGTCTCATTTCAAGACTCATCGACTAGAATTGTTCCATTTACTTCTATAAATATATATATTGCTATTGCTCTTATACCATTTACTTCTATAAATATATATATTGCTATTGCTCTTATACCTTATACAAATACAAATAAGACTCTTTTCTCGATTTTGCATCTCACTTCGGATTCTCTATAAAAATCTATAAAAATAAAAAAAAAAAAAAAATAGCGATTGGGTCTATTGAAGTGCACTTTTTTTGATTTCGGCTTTATGCTCTGTCCTGAATGATTCCTGCGAGCAAGCTTATGAGAATGCTTTTTTTTTGATGAACCCAGCAATTGCAAGCGGCTAGTTATAAACAACAAAGTCATAATATTAATAATTAATTAAATTAATATTTATTAAGTAATATCAATAATTTTATACAGGATCAAATTTTTTAATTAGTAATATTAGAAATATAATATAAATTAATTAATAGTTAATAAATAATTTGAAATTGTAATATTAATAATTAATTATCCAGTACTCATAACCATTTTTTTTCTTTTTAACAGCTCGCCAACTCTTTTCGTTTTTTCCTCGTCAGCCCTAGAAGCAGCATGACCCGACATGATTCTGATTCCAAAAATTCATTAGGCTTTGGCTGGTATCCAAAAACAAAGAAAAAAGTATTACTAACTATTTTTGGTTGCGGATATAAAAGGGAAAAATTCGGATGGAATTTACTTAGGAAAAGAAATGAAGAAAAATGGATTTATTGAAGTGCACTTTTTTTGATTTCGGCTTTATGCTCTGTCCTGAATGATTCCTGCGAGCAAGCTTATGAGAATGCTTTTTTTTTGATGAACCCAGCAATTGCAAGCGGCTAGTTATAAACAACAAACAATACAATAATGAAGAAATAAAAACTATACAATTTTTGTTTTTGTATTTGAATTTTATTTTTTTTAGGGCTATACGGACTCGAACCGTAGACCTTCTCGGTAAAACAGATCAAACTGATTATTATCAAAATGATTCGAACTGTTTCAAAGACCCAACATGCATTTTTTTGCATTGGGCTCTTTCATTAACTGATAGAAAGAATCAGTTAGTCTACCATAATTCTCTTGACAGGAAGATAAGAAGATGGCTCCATGTGCTCTGATTTCTTATTTGGATTCCGATCTGAGAGCACTACCGAAGTGTTTCAAAGAAGGTTATCCTGACGTAGGTTTGCTTTTGGCTTAGATCAACCTAAGTTAAATGAAGTCTCCATCGCCCCCTTTTTACTTAAATAATCCAATATGAAACTTCATACACCTTAAAGTTCATAAGATAGGACGAAAAAAGAATTTTTTGAGGTCTTTATACTCATTATGCCTAGCATTGAATAGACTGAGTATTCCCCTTATCAATATCTTAAATCAATAATGGGTTTTATTAGTTGCCTAAAATCTAATAGTTGCCTAAAATCTAAAAGGGCACCTAAATTGGACCGAATCTTTTGTCAGGCTATTGTTCTCTTGTTCCCTAAAAGTCATGGAGTAAGACATCAACTTCTCAATAAGTTTTTTGATTCCATAATGTACTCCTCTGAAAAAACATTGGCGCGCGTGTAAACGAGGTGCTCTACCTAACTGAGCTATAGCCCTTGTGCTTGTGATATATATTTTATCATATCAATAATTTCTTGTCAAGATGAATATTACATGATCCAACATCCTATTTCTTTTATCTCTTTGATCGGTATTGCTTAGAAATAATATTACATTTATAATCCATCGATGTGACGGGTTCCATTTCTTTCTCTTTTTGATTATAAATCACCTACTTAACTCAGTGGTTAGAGTATTGCTTTCATACGGCGGGAGTCATTGGTTCAAATCCAATAGTAGGTATAACTTATTAGATATCAGAATCTATGGTATCTAATAAGTTTTTCTATCCGCCTTATTTTATTGATTTTTGATCTTTTTCATTCTATTTCTCTTTCTTTATTTCATTTTTGAATTGAAAAATTTTTCGTTGTATTAGATAGAATCCGATTCCATTTATGATTCTATTCAATTGGCAGAATAAAAAAATGAATAAAAAAATAAGGTGTATAAACAGAAGTTCTGTTTCT